ATGTAGGAGGGTTTGTTTGGGAAAGCCCCTTTGACATCTCTTCATCTGCAAAGAATTCTCGACGTGAAAACACAGAGACAAAGGGCTGATCTTTGAATAGGAAAAAGAATGTATCCGCAGGGTCCCAAATGAATTGTCTTATTCGAAAAAAGCCTTGTTCTTTGGAAGATCTATCCCGTGTCTGGTACTGCATGGTTCCAATCTGCAAGAACTCCGAATCATTCTCTTGAAGCTCATTCTCTTTATGATAGATGGTCCGCTTGCCCCGAAATGACCTGGCCCAATAAGGAAATCCCGATTCAGTGGGCCTTTCGATACAATCAAATAGATTGCCGCAAGGGCGCCATATTTTAGGAGCCCAAACTATGTGATTGAATAAATCCTCCTCTATCTGTTGCGGGTCGAGGGCTCCTTCTTCTTCCCCTTCTTCAAACCCCGGTTCGTATTTTTCATATAGAAATCTCTGATCAACGATAGAACAAGATCCTTTTTTCATTATATCTAACTGATTCTTTGGTTCGGACCGAAGAAGTAATGTCACTCGATTATTATCAAACTGACTGCAATCTTTTTCTGTACGTGAGGATCCCACCAGAGCACCTTCTACTTCTAATAGGCTGTGAACTAGATCAGAATCATTCTCAACGAATCCATAAGAAGTGATCAAATTTTTTTCATCGGGTCCGGGTGAAGACCAAAGATCTTGAGCGACCGATCCGGCAAAACAACTCAAAAGATAAAGAAGTATCGTTAATTTCTTCATGCTCGTTCCAAGTTCGAAGTACCGTTTGTACAAATAAGAATCCCCTTCCTTACATGATTTCTTCTTCATATAGATAGATATAGGATCTATGGGGCAATTATTTAGAAGTACATTTTGTGCAACAGCCCTTCCTATCTGATAGAAAAGGATCCCATGATCCTGAACCGATCTTACCTGGGATCGCAAATACCAAGTTTGTCTATGAAGAGCTGATCTAATTGTATTAGTTTCTATAATTGATTTCTTCTGTGTAATACTAATTGATAGGGCCTCATTGATAAGTGCTAGAAGATCTCGTGCATTGGAACCCATGGTTATGGACCCGAATCCATTAGTATGGAACATTTGCTTTTCCAAGTGAAATCCCCTAGTATATGAAAGAATGAAAAAGTGCTTTCGTTGTTGTGGAATAAGAAGCCTTCGTATCTTAATGCATGTATTTAATTTATTCGGAGCTATTAGAGCGGGATCCACTTTTTGGGGAATATGAGTCGAAGCAATAACAAGAGTATTTCTAGTGGAACATCTTTCACAATCCCCGGAGAGATAGTTCTCTAATACACCGAGGGATAAGTAATTCGAATCATTCACATACAGATCATGAATGTTTGGAATCCATATTATGCAAGGAGACATTGCTTTTGCTAATTCAAATTGAGGGGTGATATCAAATCGGTCTATTTTTGGCGTCATATACATAGTTAGCACATTCGCCATAGTTAGCAGCTCCGTATCAAGGTCATCATCAATATCGTCACTATCATCAATATGGATATCGCCACTATCATCAATATTGATATCGTCAATATCATCAATATCGATATCATCAATAAGATAACCTTTGGGCTTGTCATCCAGTAACTTGTTCGGAAATACCGTAATGAAAGGAAGATAGGAGTTTGTCGCTAGGTATTTGACCAAAAAGGATCGTCCAGTTCCTATAGAACCTATCACTAAAATACCCCTAGAAGGGGATAAGGCTAAGCGGAGCGAAAAGGGTTTTCCATGAGATGGGAAGTGAAAACTATTAGCCCCACACGAGGTTTGTGAATAAGTGATTGTCTGATAATGAGCAAGGAATATCCGTCTTTCTACTAAACAGGATCTATTGAACTCATAATTCATTAGAGACTTTTGATGAATGTTAACTAAGTATCGTAAGTAAATTGATCCCGGTTGTTCAATCATTTGATAACCAGACTTTGATAAATGATCACTATGAGTCAGACTCAATAGAATTTGATCCATCTTTTTTTCTGTCGTTAAGGTGGAGAACTGAACCAAGAATTCTCTTTCTTCATCATCAATCGAATCACTGTTCGCGATCCAGGATTCGATTTTATCATCAATCCAATCACCGTTCGCCTTTTTGCTTTTTCTTATCAATGAATAGATCTCTTTACTTGTACGACTTAGATGTCTCGTATTTCTCGAAAAAGTGATTAGATTGATGGGATTTGGTATGATACTTATGAGATCGATGAGATTGATATTCAAATATTTCTTCTTAGAACGTATTGATTTGACCCCATAAGTGGGACCACCACCCCATAGTATGTTGCCGCCAGAAGCAGAACCCCGTATTTCTTCCAGAGAATCTCCTAATTGTTCCAGAGCAACTAGAAAGAGGTTCTTTAACCAGAAAGAGTTCAGTTCAGATGTAGGATACCTATCCAGAAGTTTTCGCAACTCAATCATGTATGATGGAATCATCAAAGCTTTGATCTTTTCTAACTC